TAAGAACAGCCCCCACATTCAAACCCCCTTTCTTACCATTAGCAAGAACTTGTTTCACTTGCTTATCATAAGGGATTCGAACAACTGCTTCAAATACAGTATCAGGAAGTACTGCTTGTGGAACCTCAATATCCACGGGTTTATTAGCTAAATGACAATTGGCACATACAATACGCCCAGTCGCTTCTCGTGGATTTTCATAACCCTGCTGCGCAAAAATGGGATATGCGCTTGAAATGGATGTCCGAGTTATGATATACATAATAAGCGATACGGAAATAGATCGAGTAATTTGTTCCTTTATCCAAGAAAAAGTATTTCTAGTTTGCATGGTCTAATCATTGATCCGAAAATTTATACAATAAATTGGGTAGGTCGCCAGTATAGTTCCCTATCCACGATTCTGCTATTTACTGGAATCATTTTACTGGAATACTATAGGATGAAAATCTCCCGGATAGAAAGTTTTTAATGCTTATGTAGAACTACAAAGTAAGAAACAATCTAATTGATTAGATTAATATTGGTTTTTATCAATCATTCATTGAATGATAAATAACTACAAGTGACGGAGATACGCGATTTAAATAACGGAAAATCCAATATTTAAAAATAGTATCCAGAATAACTGGAAAAGTGGAAACAAGACCAGATATAATTTGATCATTATGAACAAATCCAAAATCTTTGTAGACAGAACCAATCATTAGTTCCCAACCGTGGGGTGAATGAAATCCGATACATAAATCGGTTAATAAAAGAATCGAAAAAGCTTTTACTGTATCACTTAAGTTATATAGGAATTCCTGAGTCCACGAGTTAAGAATAACAAGTTCTTCATTACCTAAAAGAGAATAACCGCTTAGAATAACAAAAGCGATTATATTTGTCGAGAAGTGCAAAATTGTATGGATACGATCCTCATTGTGCATCTTGATTAATTGGATCGTTTCTTTGTGGACTTCTATAAGAAGCTTTTGTGGATGTGTCTCCGAGTATTCCTTGATCATTTCATCCAAGAAGAGGATCTCCTCTAATTCGAGGAACTTTTCTAGAATACTTTTTTCTTGAATATCATTCAAAAAAATTTCGGATTGACCAGTATTCGACCAATTAGTAACCCAAGATTCCATACTTTTAGTAAATGAGAGAGAAATCCACCAGGGCAAAAATACTATAGATGCAAGATACAAAAGAGGAGTGAATACTTTCTTTTTTGCCATTTTTCACCTGTGAATTTTGAATTCACCCACTTCGTTTGTCGACTCTATGTGATCGAATAGTTCTTTCAAACATGAGTTCTAGACAGGGTATCAAACCTATTATATTTGTGATTTTGTTTGAATCTAGAAAGAATACAGAAATAGACTAAGACTCCACTTCGAATTCGAATGAAGAAATAATCAAATGTTTCCAGATATCTCGATTCATCAAATTCCAAACAAGCGTCTCCTTTCGATGACTGATCGAAAGAAGTACTTTAAGGAATGAATATTATTGAGATTTTGAGACGAAGGAACTCCTTTTCTATCAAAATGTCTAATATTTAAAAAAAATTCCAACGATTCCCCATAGTACCAAGAATAGAATAATTGATAGAAAGATAGTATGATGATCAAAAAAATAAGCGACAAAACAAGACAGAAATGGGCCAGTTATCATTATTAAGAAAACCCATTATTGGTTAGTAAAGAACACAAACGAAAGGATAAAAAGAGGTCTTTTGACAAAAAGGAAATAATTTACAAGATAGGATTTATCTGCATCTAAAGTATCACTTCCAACAAAACTTAAAAAAAAAAAGAGAAATTTCTTTCTTTCGAAATCGTTTGATATATGAGATGAATTGAATCTAGTGATTCAATTTCGTACTTGTTTCAATTGAGTTGCATGGATTTGGAATGGATTTGGATACGCATAAAAAACCACAAAAAGGTTTTTTTATGATTGTTCCATATACGACGGCTTTGGCTCGACTGAACGTTCTGACGAAACCTCAGTTAAGTCATGTTATAGAAAAAACAGGATTTCCCTCCTGCTGCGAAAACATTCGTTCTTCAGCCCAGTTCTTTTTCTCAAAAGACTTCAATTGGTACACGCAAGAAATAGGCCAATTCCGCGGCTTTTTGTTCAATTTCTTGTGGAGTCAAATTCTCATCAGTACGGGTCAACGGAATAACCCCCCGGCCTCTGATGTCTATATAAAGGACACGACGAGCATAAATACCCTCTTTAACTTCTATTCTAACCGATTGAATATCTTTCATAAGGAATCGGAGGAATATGCGACGATTTTTTCCAGGAAATCCCCAACGAAAAATACACACTATTCCTTCCTTTCTATCGAATCGATCATACCCACTACCCACATTCCAGGAGATTGTGCACCATAAATACGAACTAATAAAGAGGCCCGCGATCCCGTAGAAAGACATCACAATCCCTTGTGGAAAAAAAATGATTGGCTGAGACGGAACAAAAGATATCAAATTTCTACCAAGATAACTGGAAGTTCCAGCCAATAAGAATCCTAATGAACCTAAAAAAACGATAAGGGCCCAGCAAAAATTACTTAGTTTTCGAGACCCTGTTATAAGTTCTAGCCATATATGTTCTGATCGCCAACTCATACTTGATCCGATTGTATTTTATTGGAATTGAGAGAATACCCCATTTTGATTTTCCTTTCTTTGTTTCCGAAGGAACTCTCATCAACTAGCACTAGTTTGATGTGAACTAGCACTAGTTTGATGTGAAGCTTTAGGAGTAATTCATCAAATTGGTTAGATCTAAAATAATAACACACCCTTCATATGATCCCAATATACATATGGATCCACCAATTTTACATTTTAGGCATCCAGCGATCCTGATCTATTTGAAACTAGCTAGAATTCATTTATCCATAGATCATTTTCTGCAGGCATAAGAGCTTTTTCCTTTATGTTCGGCGGAAATCACATGTTATAGTATATTTTTCCCGAGATAAACATTTGCCTTATGCTACAGTTTCCAAAAAAAAAAACGGCTGAGGTTGAGTCCCCTCAAATCTAAACAATCTTATTTTTTTGAACATGAAGAAATAAAGAAGCCATTGCAATTGCCGGAAATACTAGGCCTACTAAAGGCACAAAAATAGAGGGAAGATTAAAAGTTGTCATAAAATGGTACCTCGATTTACAATATTGTAATTGTACTTGTTATTTTTGTTTTTTTTTTTTTTAATATCATATTTTATAGTTATACTAATTATAATTCAGAATTGTGATTATTATGAATTCGTAGTTATTTTTAAGAAATTCAATTTGAAAATTCTTATTAGAGATATTAAGTATCTATATATCTGAGTGAGTATATAGAATAAATCCAAGGAATGTAGAACTAAATAAATGGGCTTATTCACCTCTCTACATGAAAGATACGTATGATAATCAACTTGATTATTTTCCTTCATTTCTTTGTGTTTTGTTCTTGTCTTCGTTAATAAAGACAGAGTTTCTTACAAATTCTCGAAAGATTCGTTAGAATGCGACACAACCGGGATTTTTAGTGAAAATGGGATTTTCGGGAGATGGAGAAAGATAAAAAACTATATATCTATCTTTTCTATATTTGAATTTGATTATATACGTAAGACACAATTCGTTTTGTTTGCCTAATTTTACGAAAGGAAGAACTCACACTTTGATCTTGTGGATAGAGACTTCTTAATTAGTAATCGGGAATCCAGGTAAAACAAAAAAAAGAGTTATCCGCCTTTTGATTCTTTCTACAATTAGATGTTAGGTCACCAAAGAAAGCTCCATTTTTATTTACTTTGATTCCGATAAGTTAACTACTTGTTTGCTACAAATAAAATAATTGAACTTAGTACGCTCTACTTGTGGAATTGGAATTCAAAGGAAAGAAGGCGTGCAGTTTAAATAACTCACTCAGAACGCTTTTTAAAAGATTACGTGGTACGATTAGATCGAATAAGCCCTTCTGGAATAAATATTCAGCTGCTTGTGAACCTTCGGGTACTGTTTTATTCAATGTTTGTTCAATTACTCTTTTACCCGCAAATGCAATGTAGGAGTTGGGTTCGGCAATAATGATATCTCCCAACATACCAAAACTGGCTGTTACCCCACCAGTAGTAGGAGATGTAAGGATTGAGGCATAAAACAACTTTTTATTTGATTGATAATCATATAAGGCAGACGATATTTTAGCCATTTGCATCAAGCTCAAACTTCCTTCTTGCATGCGCGCCCCCCCCGAAGCGCACACTATAATAAGAGGTAGAAATTGATTGGTAGCGTACTCAATCAAACGGGTGATTTTCTCCCCGACTACGGATCCCATACTACCCCCCATAAACTGAAAATCCATAACCCCAAGTGCTACGGGAACACCGTTTAGTTGACCTACGCCTGTTTGAACAGCCTCGGTTAATCCTGTCTTTCGTTGATAAGAATCAATACGATCTTTATAAGGCTCCTCCTCTGAATGAAATCCAATGGGATCCAGAGAGACCATGTCTTCATCCATAGGATCCCAAGTACTGGGGTCGATCGAAACTTCGATTCTTTCTGAACTACTCATTTTCAAATGATATCCACATTGTTCACAAATATTCATTTTTGATTTCAAAAATTTCTTATAATTTAATCCATAACAATTTTCGCATTGAACCCACAAATGCCTGTAGTTTTGAGTTGCATCGAGATCATTAGACCTTTCTCCTAGAGTTAAATCACTACTCTTCTCGTGGGTTTGTATACTGGACCCCCCGCTTTCACTATTAGTTCTACGTTTATCAAAAACGCACCTAGAAATGTAACTATCACTACTATCACTTACAATTGACGTATCAATACGGATTTGAGACTGAAGATAACCGTCAATGCAACTAGTAATGTGATTATTCCAACTAGATTGAGTATCGTACATGTAACGATTGTATAAGAAATCTTCACTCGTAGATCCATCATTCCTATAACTAGTAATGTGATAAC